GCTTCAGGGCTTAAAAGCGCCTTATTAACCTTCCTATCCCTGCCCTGTGGTAGAGCTTTCAAGTGAATTGAAAATTCCTTTACCGGTGGGAGACCCTTCAATCAAGTGAATTCCTCTCTAGGTGGGATAGCAAGTTCACTTTGAACATCCTATCCCTGTGGGAGAGAAAGATCTAGCTTAGCTCATTCACTCCTAAACTCATGAAAGAAGGGTGGGCGGAACGAGACGGCTGATGCGGTAGCGGAAGGGTGGGCGGAACGAGCTTTACTTACGCTAAGTGAAGGGCGTAGAGACCGCTTCAGGCTAGCTTATGGGAGTGCTGTGCTCTCTCAAGGATTAATCAGGGGTCGTTCATAGCCTGTTTAGTTTGAACTTCCTGCTTGAGAACTCGTTAGTCGTTCGCTAAGCTTCCTGGGACGCTGGTCGAGCTAGTTTAATCTTACTCGGACTTTGGTCTTGCTTTCAAGTCTTACTCGTATGCTGGGGTACCCTTATTATGATCCTATCCAGGTGGTCGAGCTTTCAACATTCATTCCTCTAGTAGAGCTACTTCTCGTTGTCAACCCTAGAACTATCACATAAGCTAGCCTGAAGCTGTCTCCTCGCAAGCTAACTGCAATGAAAGCTATAGCTCCTATATCAATTGCTCAAATAAGATGCCCTCTGAGAGCACACCCTGGAACTAGAACATCAGCCTGAGATCGATGCTTACCCCTGATCTGTCTCACATTCACATAGGGACAGATAACATATTAAGTGCATGGTGGAGGGACTAATCTATTGATTATTCTTGAGGTAAGCCATAAGCTAGCGCATAAGCCTGATCGTTGAGAACCACATCGGGAAAGATACGCTCTTAGAGAATATTTATTTTGCTAGCCACCAGTGAGCACACCTTTCTGTTAGCCATCACCCTTCAGCGTAACATCAGCCTGACCTGTCTCACAAAGGATCTCTTAGAAGCCCTCTCCCACCTAGAGAGGAAGTGAAAAGAAAGCTATCCCCCCGGTAAAGGAAGTGAAAACAGAACTTGATCGACCACCGGGAAAGGAGAAAGAAGAAGGAAAGGAGGTTAACGAGACGGCTAATCGAGCGTAGAGACAGAGACGGAGAAGGGCAACAAAAAGGCGGATGTTCTCGCAGTACCTTCAGGGTAGGAAGGCGGGAAGGCATCTATGAGATGCCCTATGACTAAAAGCAGTACTGCCTGACCGAGGGAAAGGCAGGGAAAATATTCGACATACACCGACTGAAGACTGTTTCCTGCGCTTTGTCTTTGAGAACTTTACTTTGACTTTTTCCGAGTATCTATTTTCATCTGAGCTCGACTGGAACGAGTTGCATCGTATGTTGACCATAGAAAACTCAAAGTTCCTGATGTTATCGTTTCACTTCGAGCTCCGAAGGTGCACACGTGGGGTCCATAGATGCCAGATTCGTTTCCGATATGCGCTTTCCTTCCATCCAACTACACTGGGCTTATCCTAAATAAGGGGCCACCCTTTAACATCAGATCTTGTCATCCGGGCGGGCAGCCTCCGGTCCGGGTGCTCAACTTGACTTTAGAAGTCGCGCCTTTTGAATATGAGTAGGCTACTTTCATGTGTTAAACATATAACGGCGCCTTCCTTTATAATATGATAACACACCAGCTTTTCGATGAGAGAAAGCCTGCTTTATAGAATAGCTTTCTTTCTATTTATTAGAATACGATACGCGATACCACCAAGGCCTTCCAAAAGATTTCGTTGAAAGCCTTTTCTCATAGGATTAACAGGTTGCACCTTCTCTTCTAAAAAGTCGTAAGCAGCTTCTGAACGAATGTCGTTGTAAAGCGACTGATTCAGTATAACGTCGAGTCTTGGTTCGGTTATCATGTAGTCAAATAAAAATCCTGTAAATGGCTTTTCAGTACCATTATTTGAACTTTGAAAAATGCAATACTTAGGGCCTTGCGGTAGTGGTCAACACTCAAAGCACTTTCAAAATTCTCGCGTACCAGTTGCCCATACTCACCAGGGTGGGGTTGTGGTGGTATCCCATGAGCTAGTTGGGCTTCCAGATTCCGTATACGGGAAAAGAGCTCCGCTTCCACGTGTGCGTTTTGCGCTCGAAAGTTTGATTACTTCCGCCGCGGGTAAAGGTTCCGGTTCTAGGAGAACGTTGATCCCAAAAGAGTCTTCGGTCCAGCTTGAGCTTGCTCTTGAGCTGGATTCCAAGGACTCGAACGCTAAACGGAAACCATCATAAATAAAGGATCTCTAAGTAACCGCCGCCTATATACTATCAAAAAAAAAATTCGGCGAAATATGAATTTCACTTTCACTATTTATCCGACATTCATTTGTATTAGCCACATCAAGGTGACAGGATTCGAACCTATGGCCCTCTGTACCCAAAACAGATGCGCTGACCAGACTGCGCTACACCTCGTCTCACCCCCCCGGAGCATATAGATCCACCCGATCGATGAACACTTGAACCGAACTCGCCCATCCTTTTGGGCACAGGGACGCGAGAACCAATCCGTGTAATCCACCGCTTTTTTTAGAAAATATGCCTCCCGCACTATACGGCTTTTTTTCTTCCTCTTGCACTTTCATTTTTCTTTTTTTTTCGGCTCGCTCCCGGTTACGTGTCCTTTGGACCCTTCGCCCGTTTAGAAGTGGATTCGAACCACTGACACAAGGATTTTCAGTCCTTTGCTCTAACCAGCTGAGCTACCTGAACCACTTTCCTAAAGTCTGTTTTCTTCACCGAATAGCGCCCTACCTTACCCCTTGACTAGTAAGGGAAAAGAAAAAGGCCCTTTACTAAAAAAAAGAGTTAGGGCTTTTTCGCTTGTTTGTCAAGCTTTCGAGCAGCTCTTTCAACTGCCGCCTAATCTCCCAACATGCTCAAGAACCGAGAGCCGCCCAGGGGCTGGACGGCCGGAGGGAGCTTGCTTATAGAAAGAAGATAGGTCGGTCAAACAAAAACAACGCGCAACGGCCTGGCCTCTCCGCTCCTAGTAACTAAGTAGTGCTATCCTGTCCTCCGGGGGACTCCACCAAGAGGTTCTTTCTCTCACGTAATTTCGCCCACCCGTTCAACTTCCGTGCCGGAGGAAATGGGATTCGAACCCATGATACAATCTTTCTTGTATGTCGATTTAGCAAACCAATGCCTTAAGCCACTCAGCCATACCTCCAAGTTGTTGATCGGAATTTGATGTGCCGGGTTTGGTTGGTTTCCCGAAGGGCTATCTGATCCGATCAACTGCGTAAGCCGTAGCGCGCTAGCGCGCGTACTCTTCCTCTATCTATGAGCGAGACTTTATCCAGATCTATGGATCTCCCCAGCATCAAAGCGAGACTCCATCAAAATCTGCCACTCGTTGGGCGACGCCTTCTTTTCTATGAGCACCCCACCACTGAATGATGCACTTTGCCAGTCTTCGCCTCCCGACCCGACCAGGAGAGAACACAGGGTCAAGCCACGCCCTTACCCGCCTGAATGGAATTCATATCTCCTTCGTCCGGGAGAAAGCCCGGGGAACTGGACTGTGACTCTTCTATTACATTACGGAGAAGTCCATTCTCGTCATGATCGACCCACGTCCTACCGTAGTGCCCGGAGAACCAAACCAGGCTTGCTTAGCTTACTTTACTAACGCGAAGGATTTTGTCGTTGATTGCACGAGCTAGCCAGTCAATCCAGCCTTTTTCTTGCTTGGTGCGCTAGTGCGCCTGACTTATAAGTAGGCGTTTTCTTCGCTGGGTTAGATTTCCGATCCACTCATCTTCAAACGCGGCTTCCAGTATCGGGACAAAATGGCTTTGGAGATCAGAGAGAGGAAGTAGGCTTTAGAGAAAAAGTCCCTCTTGTGCCGGTAGTAGGGAAAGCAGCTGAGATAGAGAGAGCAGTTCTCCCTTAAAGTCCTTTATGGATCTCGAGTCGGGAATAGAGCTGTGGCTTAGATCCCCTGATCGAGTAATGGGGTTAGTTTTTATCTCGTTCACGTTGATAGCCCCGGTTCAGTTCAAGCTGCTGCGAAAGAATTTGTCGAAGGGGTGGAACGAGCTCTCCTATTAAAAGCTGCTAGGTGAATCCCTAAAGTAGATTAGTTCGATCAGCAACACCTGTCTCTGCTGCATTGGAACCAAGATCGGGCTTGGCATAGTTGCAGTACGAGTTTCCTGGTCTATTTGACTAACTGAAGCTAGCCGAGATCGAGAGCTTTCTTATCATGCAGCTCCTGGAGTGAAAAGAAGCTGCTGGGCCAAGGCTTAAACTGCCAGACACAGACGAGCTAGCTGGACTATTACGAAATTGAGTATAGAAAGAGGAATCGTCTTATGCGCGGAGTGAAGTGCGTGATAGAGATAGATGCTTTCGTAAGTTTACTTTTTTCAGGAAAGCGAAATTCTTTTAGTGTCCCAGGGGGATCGAATGTTAACTAACTGACGTATTGTAATATCAACCAGCGTTCAGAACCAGCCGAGAAAAAAGAAAGGAAATGAGTGCTATGTCAGAAGGTGGAGAAGATTTCCTAACTCTTCTAAGAGAGGAAGAATTTGATGGAAAAATTAGTAAAGATAAAAGATAGTGGATTGATTATCTTTGGGAAGAGAAAGCCGTTTATAAACAACTAACCCCCGAAAAGGAACTGGAAAAGCTCAAAAAAGCACTCTTGAGCTCGACCTTTCAGTTTTCCTCTATGTACCGGTCCTGGATTCCAAAACCAAATAAACCGGGGAAGCTGCGACCCATTACACAGCCGAACAAGGCAGACATCATCGTCATGGATGCGCTGTCTCATTTGCTAAAGAAAATTGTTTATGACATTTTTTTTTACTCAATCTCACGGGTTTAGGAAAGAGCGGGGGTCTATTACTTTCTTTCTACAGGTACAGCGTTGGGGGTCAGTAGATAGATTAATGGAATCCGATATCGTTGGGTGTTTCGATAACATAAAGAACAGATTTCTTATTGAAGTCAATTTTTCTTATTTGTATAGG